TTACACTAGTATCGATGCAGAATAGTATTGATTGATAAGGGAGAGACAGATTGATTGGTGGGATCGGTGTTATTACTCTATTTAGTATTTTAAGACATATACATATATATATGTGTCTGACTTTCTTTTGGACTGACTTTCTTTTGGACTCGACTGTTCTTGAACAATAAAATGGAGTAGAGTGCCCATATTTTTACCAGGAGTACATACACAAATTGTATTCTTTTGTTGTTCAATACACAATGAACTTAACATACATAATTATCTCGACAGAACAGAGCACTTTTTTAAACCGCACCCCTTTTCTAGCTCGACCTGTGTATCCTCAATTACTAATTGAAAAAAAAATCTATCTCATTCAAATTGCATGCTGAATTTTTGATGTATGTGTTTCCACTCCAATCCAAGAAAGAGAAGAGGATTTTATTTTATATTAATAAAAGACCAAGCAACGACCCTCCCTTTTCGTAAATATGTTGGAATATTAGATCTTTTAACCCGCCCTTTTTCCATCTCACTTCTACTGTTTTGTTTGGGGCTACATGTGACCTATTGAATACCGGTCATATGATACCTCATCAGATAATTAATTGTATGTATAAATAAGTATAAGGAAGGAGAATTGTATAAGGAAGAGGGTAGCTTATAAAAAAGAAATAATGGAAAAGGATGAAAAATTCAATGGGAGTCCATATTGGAATTAAATTAGGAATCCTATTTTTGATTTAGTATGGATAAAGGCTTTTCCTATGTTATACTATTCAATTCTCGACGATTAATCGATTTGATAGATCAGATATATTGTTATTCATAATATTGATCCGATTCAATATCATCAGGATACAATTCACCCTATTGAATTTACAGGAGTCAAATTTCTCATCTCTATGGGATTAGATCCCGAGTTATTGCAAAGCAAAAAAAAAAAATGAGATTATGGAAGTCAATATTCTCGCATTTATTGCTACTGCACTGTTCATTCTAGTTCCTACCGCTTTTTTACTTATCATCTACGTAAAAACAGTCAGTCAAAATGATTAATTTGAATGAAACTTGAACTATTAGCTCTTGTCAATGATTGAAGAAATGAAATAAAGGGAATTAAACTCCAAGTCTTAAATTAAATGAAATGATTGGGCTGGAATCAAGAAGTGTCTGAGATCTGAGATAGTGTGAAGAAGAAACTATATAGTTCCTTCTACACATTATCTAGGATTGGATACAGATATAATAAATATAGGCTTTACTTTCTATAATATAGATCAATTTACAATATGGTAGTACCTCTAAAGTCCACTCCTTCCCCATACTACGAGCGAAAGAGAAAATGTAAAGACTACCATTAAAGCAGCCCAAGCGAGACTTACTATATCCATGTAAATTATGTCTCCTATCTCTATCAAGGAATGATTCCGCTATGATTATTGATCAATAATCATAGTGGAATCGATGGCGCAGAGTCAAAATAAAATTCTGATTTAAAGTGATTGATGAGCTAATTCAATCGTAACAAATTACATATTATTGGATTTCCGGTAGAATCGGGAAGCATTAAGCACAAATATGATACACACACCCTTTCTTTGGAAATATAAAAGGAAAGGAGTCCTTAGAATGGAAAAGATGTAGGACTAGTAAGACCTATTGTTTTGTTTGTTACTTTTTTATAAACAAAAGACATAAAAAAAAAATATACCATCAAGATAGAAAACTATCTATGTCTTTCTTTCTGTGAAAGAATCAGGAGACACCATTACCACTATTACATACATTCCATTCTTTTTTTTTTTTTTTTTCTTTTCTAGAACCCTACGGATTCTAAAAATAAAGTAGGGATTTGCCTCTACTTCTACTTTTGCTTCTGCGAAGCAAGAATTCCTTGAGTTAGATCAACAGAATAAGAAATCCCAATTTGTTGATCAGGCGACACCCAGATTTGAACTGGGGATAAAGGATTTGCAGTCCCCCGCCTTACCACTTGGCCATGCCGCCAAATCCGATCAAAAATATGCATAAAAATATTATCTATACTTTACAATTACTAATACTAATTTTATTTTTTAATCTTGAATCCCATTGTACTTATCCCTTTCCAAAAACGAATCCCTATTTTTTATTGGATCCGGTTTCGATTATTCTCTTCGATTCATTGTATCTCAAAACATACATGGCTTAAAAACTTCCCTTCCCTTTTCTATTGAAATGAAAAAAAAATAGATTTCCGGTCATAGATTTTAAAATTTAGAGTAGGAACCATTACCCATTTACTTTGAATAGGAACCATTACCCATTTACTTTGAATAGGAACCATTACCTATTTACTTTGAATTAGTGAACGAACGGTTCTTAATTAAATTATTTTGTATCTCAAATTGTGTCTTTTCTTAATGGCATAATAAAAGCCAATTGATTTACGACTAATCAGTATCAATTATTTTCAAAAATCAATCCTTTTCCATTTAAATCTCAATTTTCAATTATAACACCATATATGTCTATA